ATATAACCTTAATCTCTATTATTATTTTTTTTTTATTTCTTTAATTTGATTTCGTTTGATTAAAGTGAAGTTCCTTAAAAACCTCCGCTTTCTTTAAAATATTCTGAACCGTTTCTGTGGGTTGAGCACCTTTCTCAAGGAAATATAGAATAGCAGGAACATTTAAATCTATTTGATTCTTTATCGGATCATAAAAACCAACTTTCCGAAGATCTCTTCCTTCTCTTCGGGACCGAACATCAATTGCAATGATTCGATAGACGGCTCAGTGGGATAGATGTAGATGAATAACCCCCCCCCTAGAAACGTATAGGAAGTTTTCTCCTCGTACGGCTCGCGAAAAAATGATTCTAAGTTCTATTTATGTATAGAATTACATACAATCCCAAATGGGTCTATAAAATGGGTTAAACTAATTAGATTATGGTTTAAATCCCTCTTTTTTTTTATTCTTACTTCCCTAGCATTTGTACTCATAACTCAAGTTAGATAACTCTCAAATGGCTCAAAGGAAAATTTTTACGCATTTCATTTATTGAGTGGTCTTTAAACCCCCTTTCTTTTTATTTGTTTCGTTTCAAATCTATTTTAATTTTTATTATGGTCTAGTTATAGAAACAATGGAAAAGGTATTTTCTTGTTTTGGGATCCTTTAATCTTTGTTTTAAATCATTGGGTTTAGACATAACTTCGGTGATTCTTAATCTTTTCAAAATGGCAGCAACATACCTTTTTTTGCGATTGATTTATAGTAAAGAATCATAGAAAAGGTTGATTCTCATGTAATACACTTTGTATGAAAAAAGTTTTTTCAATTCCAAGAATTTTTTATTAGATTAGAAACGTAAAACCCTTTCAATTTCTCTATCGAAGATATACTTACGAAGTTCTTCCAATTTATTGATTGACATTAACCCTAGATCTTTGCCCCTGAGAAATGAATCAATACTTCCGACTCGAGCTCCATCATGGACTATTTACATTACAACCCAACGGGGTTTCTAGTAAAACAGAAGAAATATAAATGATGTCGAGCCAAGAGCACCTTCATCCTTATATAAAACGGTGGATGGAAGAATCCACAACGGATCATGTCTTTCAAGCCGCACGTTGCTTTCTACCACATCGTTTCAAACGAAGTTTTACCATAACATTTCTATAATTTGGAACCGGTATGGAATTGATTCAATTATGGAATCGTGAATAATCATTGGTTCATTCGGTACATAGTAATCTATCACCTCTCTTCTAGATAGATGGATAGAAATATTTCTGAAGAAGTTTTAGCACAAATTCAACATAACCCCAATTTTATCGTTATAGTATAAATACAAGATTTTTGTAATTATCAAAACCAATTATTTAGATTCTAAAATAGAAATAAAAAAAAAAGAATAACTTAATTCTTTTTGAATATCTACAAATAACTCAAAAATATAGATTCACCAACCGCGCACATTAAATAGAAAAGATTTCATTCATAAAGAATCATGAAAATTAATAAGAATCATGAAAATTAATGAGTTTATAATTAACTTTTTTGATATTATTATTTATTATTTGAATAAAGTTTTAGAGTACGAATCAAATTTGATCATCATAAAAAATTTCTCTATTTCTTTTGGAATTGAATCACCAATAATTAATAATTAAAATTTAAAGCCAATAAACGTATCAAACAACAAATCAATAAATAAAAAAGACTGATGGTAGGGAAGATTTTAGTCCTTATTCTTTCGATTCTTATTTTATCAAATAGCTAATAGTTCCTATCTATATCTATCAGATAGATTGAACGATTGTCACTCTTATAGATATTCTATGTTAGATATTGAAATTTTCAATTTAAGAAATCACAAAATTCTTGTTTCACAACGAAAAACGACGCTCAATGAAATAGAACTTATAGAGCAATAACAATATATACATATATACTATGCATTTCCTCATTTTATATACGGATTTTCATATTTTGTTTAACTTGATATTAAGTAATCTTTCTATAAGTCTATAAGATTGTCATAAAATAAATAAAGGAATGAAAGTAAAGTGAATAGAATGAATGAATCCCTTTATCTCAATTTTCCCGCCCCTTCCATCGATTTCTAATTATTCATTAGAGTCAAACACGAAATACCTAAAGGTTCAAATAAACTAGATCGCGTAATTTGATTGTTTATTAATGAAATTTGGACAGAAAAAGATATTGAACTTAATACTTGCCCTTGCTAATTAACTTCGATCTACTCCCCAAGAATGAAAAATCATAAGAAAGAAAAAAAAGGGGCCCCCCCTTTTTTTTTTTTCGGGATGCTGACTATCTTATATAGGTACAAGGCCAAATAAGTATAGATTAAGTACTTACTCCCTTTAATTTTACCCTAACCGAGCCTTAAGAAAGAAGGAGATCCCCTTAATTGAATTCAATTATAGTACCAATAACTCCTGAAATTAAGAGATGCACAAAATGAATTTAAAAAAATAGAAAATAAGATCTAAG